TGTGCGACTCTTATTGTTTTGTCCCTGACCCATCAATAAACGATTTCACCTGATTTATATTGGTTGGTGGTTTCTTACTACATGACTAGCTGGTCAACTGTTTGTGTTAATACCCCAAAAAATATGGGATTAGTGAATATGTGAGGAGTAACGCTGTTTCTTTTCGTCCACGGGAGTTCATGTGTATAACGACGGGCGTGTCTTATGTATGTCTTAATTATTAGGGTTACACATTTGTGCTTTAATTATTAATATACCTTTCTTATCTGATGGTTAAAGAATGTGTATGATTGACATATTATGTTCCTCTACAGGATTATGGGGTATGATGTATATGTTACTTTTACATGGTTAATGTAAGATAATACATATAATGTACTATTATCATATATGTATGTATAATTATACATAGATATATGTACTATAATAATATTATGTAATCCTGTGTGCTTTTGTTTAATAATTTCTTTGAATAATGTATATGTAGTTATCTTCAGAGGGTAGTTCAATTTATGATCTTAGCTTTGGGAGTTAAGGATGGGAGTTAGAGTCTCCTCTCTCTGAGTTATTAGCGCTAGGAAGGACTTTAACCTTCAATCTTCGGATTACAAGACCGGTGCTTTTTATAAGCTACTAGGGCAAGCTCATTTAAGTGCTTTATTCTCTAGTCATCCTACTAGTGGATTTAATACTAGGAATAAGGAGAAGTACAATACGGAGGCTCCTTGTCCGATAATTACAAAGGGGTGTTCTACTGGTATGCCCCCGATTCAAGTTAGTACTGCTATGTCTGCAACTAGTGTTCAGAACAGGATTTGAGTGACGGGCCGGAATGTCAGTCCTCGTTGTTTTGAGGTGTGTAGGATAGGGACTAGTATTAATACTAAAATGGATGAGAGTAGGGCTAGGACTCCTCCTAGTTTGTTTGGAATAGATCGTAGGATAGCATAGGCGAACAGGAAATATCACTCTGGCTTGATGTGTGGTGGTGTAACTAGCGGGTTGGCTGGGATAAAGTTGTCTGGATCACCTAGGAGGTTTGGGGTAAATAGGGCAATTGATGTTAGGGCAATAAGGAGTGCCACGAAGCCTAGGAGATCTTTGTATGAGAAGTACGGGTGGAATGAAATTTTGTCTGCGTCAGAGTTAATCCCTGCCGGATTATTTGATCCTGTTTCGTGAAGGAATAGGAGGTGAAGGACTGTGGCACCTAAAATTACAAAGGGGAACAGGAAGTGGAATGCGAAGAATCGAGTGAGGGTTGCATTGTCTACGGAGAAGCCTCCTCAGATTCATTGTACTAGGGCGTCTCCTACATATGGTACAGCGGAGAGAAGGTTTGTAATGACTGTGGCCCCTCAGAAGGATATTTGTCCTCAGGGGAGGACGTAGCCTACGAAAGCGGTTATTATTACTAGTAGGAGCAATACTACTCCAACGTTTCAGGTTTCTTTATAAAGGTATGAGCCGTAGTATAGTCCTCGGGCGATATGCATATAAATGCAGATGAAGAAGAAGGAGGCCCCGTTTGCATGTATGTTCCGGATTAGTCAGCCATAGCTAACATCTCGGCAGATGTGGGTTACTGACGAGAAGGCGGTTGAGATGTCTGATGTATAATGCATGGCCAGAAATAGTCCTGTGAGGATTTGTGTAATTAAACATAGTCCTAATAGTGAGCCGAAGTTTCATCATACTGAGATGTTTGAGGGGGCTGGTAGGTCTACCAGGGCGTCATTAGCAATTTTAAGTAGGGGGTGAGTCTTTCGGAGATTTGCCATTATGGTTTCTATAGTTGAATAACAACGGTGGTTTTTCAAGTCATTGGTCCTGGTTAAAATCCGGGTGGAAATTATGACTTATCTTATTTTTTTATTTTTAATTGGGTTGGTATTAGGGCTTGTGGCTGTGGCTTCCAATCCTGCTCCTTACTTTGCTGCTTTAGGTTTGGTATTAGCAGCAGCAGCTGGGTGCGGGGTGTTAGTGGGCCATGGAGGCTCTTTCCTTTCTTTAGTTCTTTTTCTCATTTATTTAGGGGGTATATTGGTAGTATTCGCTTATTCTGCAGCCTTGGCCGCTGAGCCTTATCCTGAGTCTTGGGGTGATTGGTCTGTTTTGGGCTATGTTGTAATTTATACTTTGGGTGTGGTTATGGCCGCTGGGGTGCTGTCTACTGGGTGATATAACTACACTTGGTTGGTTGTAGATGAGTTTAAGGATTTTTCTGTGGTTCGGGGGGATCTTAGTGGAGTTGCATTAATATACTCTTTAGGTGGTGGGATGTTAATTGTTTGTGGATGAGTTCTATTATTGACTCTATTTGTAGTGTTGGAGTTAACGCGTGGTCTTAGTCGAGGGGCTCTGCGGGCTGTTTAAATGAGTATTGTTAATGTTACTGCAAGGGCCGTTGTTAGGAAGAAGATGGTTAAGTAGGTCTTGATCATTCCTTGCTGGGTGTTGTTTGTGATATTAATTATTGGAAGTTGGTTTGTGGCAATTCCTTTTGGGCCGGCCTTTTCAAATCATGTTTGGTCTACTATTTGGGTTGCTGCTGTTTGACCTAGTACTAGGTTCAGTTTTGGGGTTATGCGGTGTATTACGGCTGGGAAGTATCCTAACATATTGGAAAAATTGTGCATTGGTAGGTTGGGCGACACTTTAAATTGTTTGTTAGTTAGGTTAGTCAGTTCTAGGGCTGTTAGTAGACCTAGAATGGTTACTAGTAAGGCGCTTAGTTTTAAGAGTGGGGGTATGGTTATTACTGGGGTTTTTGTGGGGAGGAAGTTTGAAGTAATAATTAGTCCTGCAACGATGCTTCCTCAGGCTAGTCGTTTAATGGGATTTATCACTGCGGGGTTATTTTCATTAATTGGGGAGAGGGGTAGGGATCGGGGGTGTCCTATTGAGGCGAAGAAGATAACTCGGAAGCTGTAGACAGCTGTAAAGGAGGTGGCGATGAGGGTTAAAGTAAGGGCTCAGGCGTTTAGGTAAGATGTGTTTAGGGCTTCAATAATTGCGTCTTTGGAAAAGAATCCTGCTAGGAACGGGGTTCCTGTCAGGGCTAGGCTTCCAATTGTTATACATGAAGAGGTAAAGGGTAGTACGTTGTGTAGTCCTCCTATTTTTCGGATGTCTTGTTCGTCGTTAAGGCTGTGAATGACTGACCCTGAGCATAGGAATAGTATAGCTTTGAAGAAGGCGTGTGTACAAATATGCAGGAAGGCTAGTTGGGGTTGGTTTAGTCCGATTGTTACTATTATCAGTCCTAGTTGACTTGATGTTGAGAATGCAACAATCTTCTTGATGTCATTTTGGGTTAATGCACATGTGGCGGTAAATAGCGTGGTAAGTGCCCCCAGACAGAGGCAGATAGTTAAAGCAGTTTGGTTATTTTCTATGAGGGGGTGAAGTCGGATAAGTAGGAAGATTCCAGCAACTACTATTGTGCTTGAGTGTAGTAGGGCAGATACTGGTGTTGGGCCTTCCATTGCTGATGGGAGTCATGGGTGTAAACCAAATTGGGCTGATTTTCCTGTGGCTGCGAGGATTAGGCCTACTAGGGGGAGAGTGAGGTCTATTTCTTTGGAGGCAGCAAATACTTGTTGAATTTCTCATGAGTTGGTATTTATTGCGATTCAGGCCATGCTTAAAATCAGTCCGATGTCCCCGACTCGGTTATAAATTACGGCTTGGAGGGCGGCGGTGTTGGCGTCTGCACGTCCGTATCATCATCCGATTAGGAGAAAAGATATAATTCCAACGCCTTCTCATCCAATAAACAGCTGAAATATATTGTTGGCGGTTACTAAAATAACCATTGCGATTAGGAATATTAGGAGATATTTGAAGAACCGGTTTATGTTGGGGTCTGCGTGCATATATCATGAGGCAAACTCAAGGATTGATCAGGTGACGTATAGGGCAATGGGAGTAAAAATAATTGAGTATTGGTCGAATTTAAAGCTTGTGTTGATGTCGAAGGTTATAGTATTTATTCATTGTCAGTTTGTTGTGATGGCTTCTATGCCCTGGTCTAAGAAAATGAACAGGGGTAGTAGGCTAACAAAGAATGCTATTTGGACGGCTGTTTTTACGTGTGTCACTGCTCAGTCTTTTTTTATGGGGGTGGGGTTAAGGGTTATAACAATTGGAAAAATAAGGAGCGCGAAGATAATTAGGAGGCTTGAATTGAAGATGAGGGTTGTTGAGTGCATAGCCTCTACTTGGAGTTGCACCAAGAGTTTTTGGTTCCTAAGACCAACGGATGAGCTATTATCCTTTAGGGGCCGAGTGAGCCACGGAGTTTAGCCGTGGTGCTGAGGGATTAGCAGTCCCCAGTGCTTCCAGCCTCTCTCGGTGGATAAAGAGGTTTTATCTCCTATTTTTAGAATCACAATCTAACGTCTTTTTTAAACTATATCTACATATGCATCAGCCTCATATTAGTTCGGGCTTCAGTACTAGAAGTAATACTGGAATTAAGTGTATCGCAATAAGTAGGTGCTCTCGTGTGTGTGATGGTTCTAGGGCGATGATATGGTTGGGTGCCGGCCCTCGTTGTGTCATTAAGAACATATATAGTGAGTAGCTGGCTGTAATTAGTGTACCTAGTCCTGTGAGAAGAATTGTTCAATAAGACCAGTTGAATATTGAGGTGATGATCATTAGCTCTCCCATTAGGTTGGGTAGTGGGGGAAGTGCTAGATTAGCAAGGTTGGCAATAAATCATCAGGCTGCCATTAGGGGCAAAATCATTTGTAGTCCTCGGGCTAGAAGTAGTGTTCGGCTATGAATTCGTTCGTAGTTTGTATTGGCTAGGCAGAATAGGGCTGATGACACTAGTCCGTGGGCAATTATTAAAATAATTGCTCCTGTAAATCCTCATGGGGTTTGAATTAAAATTCCCCCCGCTACTAGACCCATGTGACTCACTGAGGAGTAGGCAATTAGGGACTTTAGGTCTGTTTGTCGTAAGCAAATTGAGCCGGTCATAATGATTCCTCATAGGGCAAGAATAATGAATGGGTATGCCAGTTCTTTGGTTAGGGGATCAAGTATTACTATTATTCGTATTATTCCGTACCCCCCTAGTTTTAGCAGGACGGCGGCAAGTACTATTGATCCTGCAACTGGGGCTTCAACGTGGGCTTTTGGCAGTCATAAGTGTACCCCATATAGGGGCATTTTTACTAGGAAGGCCAATAGGCAGCCCACTCATCAGATTTTATCACCTCATGACGACAGGCTTATGGGCTGGGAATACTGGATTGTTAACATTGATAGGGTCCCAAGGTCTTTCTGTATTATCAGTAGGGCTACTAGGAGGGGTAGTGATCCTGCGAGGGTATAAAATAAGAAGTAGATTCCTGCATTTAGGCGCTCTGTCTGATTCCCTCATCGGGTAATGATAATCAGGGTGGGGATGAGGGTGGCTTCAAACATTACGTAGAACATGATGATTTCTGTTGCGCCGAACGCCATAATTAGAAATGTTTGTAGGGATACTAGTAGTGTGATATATACGCGTTGTCGGTTTTCCGGCTCTGGGGAGATGTGGTTTTGACTTGCCAGTATTATCAAGGGGAGTAGTCAGCAGGTTAATACTAAGAGGGGTGTTGATAAGGGGTCTGTGGCAAGGTAGTGATTTGAGGTTGATCATCCGGCTTCGGAGTCTCATTTTAATCAGGTCAGGCTAATTAGGGCAATGACCAGGCTTTGGGCAGTTGTGGTTGCTCATAGTCATTTTTTGTTAACAAGTCAGGTTGTGGGGTAGAGTATTAGTGTTGGGATCAGAATTTTTAGCATTGTAGTAAGTTTAGGTTTTTTAGGTGGTCTGTTCCGTGGGTTCGGGAGGTAGCTACTAGTAGGGCTAACCCTGCGCTGGCTTCACAGGCTGAGAATGCGAGTAGTAGTATTGGGGCGGCGGAGTAGGTAATAGATTCAAGTTGTAGCGCTCATAGTGCTAGTGCAATATATAGGGATAATATCATTCCTTCTAGGCATAATAGGGCGGATAGCAGATGTGTGCGGTGAAATGCTAGGCCTATTAGACCTAGAATGAAGGCTGAAGTAAAGCTAAAGTGTACTGGGGTCATAAGACGGTCGTGGACTTGAACCACGGTCTACTGAGCCGAAATCAGTGATCTTTCTTTGGACTAATCGTCTATTCTGCTCATTCTAAACCCCCTTGAGTTCATTCATAAATTAGGCCTAGAGTGAGTAGGATTAGGACTGCGGTGGCCCATAAAAATGTTTGTATAGGGACAAGGAGTTGGTCTCCTCAGGGGAGCGGAAGTAGTAAGGCAATTTCTAGATCAAACAGTAAAAATAAGATGGCCACTAAAAAGAATCGGAGTGAGAAGGGTAGTCGAGCGGATCCGAGGGGGTCAAATCCGCACTCGTAGGGGGATAGTTTTTCTGCGTCCGGGCTCATTTGGGGTAGTCAAAATGAGACAATTGCTAGGATGCATGAGAGGATGGTAGTGATTGCCATGATGGTTGTGATTAAATTCATTATCTTTCCCTGGACTTTAACCAGGACTAAATGATTGGAAGTCACTTGTACTAATGTTAAATACTAGAAAGATTATGATCCTCATCAGTAGATGGAGACGTATAGGAACAGTCACACTACGTCGACAAAGTGTCAGTATCATGCGGCGGCTTCAAATCCGAAGTGGTGTTCTGATGTAAAGTGGTATTGTACTTGTCGTAGGAAGCAGACTGCTAGGAAGGTGGAGCCGATAATTACGTGTAGGCCGTGGAATCCTGTTGCTACGAAGAATGTAGACCCATATACGCCGTCAGCGATTGTGAAAGGGGCTTCATAATATTCTATTGCCTGGAGGAATGTAAAGTAGAACCCAAGCAGGATTGTTAGGCCAAGAGATTGGATGGCTTGTTTTCGTCCTCCTTCTATTATGCTATGGTGGGCCCAGGTTACTGTCACGCCTGAGGCTAGTAGTACGGCTGTGTTTAGTAGTGGGACTTCAAATGGGTCTAGGGTGATGATTCCGGTGGGGGGCCAGCATCCTCCTAGTTCGGGGGTGGGAGCTAGACTAGCGTGATAAAACGCTCAGAAGAAGCCTGCAAAGAAGAACACTTCTGATGTAATGAATAAGATCATCCCATATCGAAGTCCTTTTTGTACTGGAGGGGTGTGATGTCCTTGGAATGTGCCCTCTCGTACAATGTCTCGTCATCATTGGTATATTGTTAATAGTATTAGTACTAGTCCTAGTGACATGAGGGTGGTTGAGTGGAAGTGGAATCAGATAGCGGTGCCTGATGTGACTAATAGGGCGGCTACCGCGCCTGTAAGAGGTCAGGGGCTGGGGTCTACCATATGAAATGCGTGTGCTTGGTGTGCCATTATACGTTTTCTTGTAGATAGAGGCTTAGTAGAAGCACAAATACGTAGGCTTGAATCATGGCTACTGCGACTTCTAGTAGGGTTAGTAAGAATAATACTGTTGCTGTTAGGATAGCGACTGTAGGTATTATTGGGAATAAAACAAATGCAGCCGTTGCAATAAGTTGAATTAGTAGGTGGCCTGCAGTTAGGTTCGCGGTAAGTCGGACCCCTAGGGCAAGGGGGCGGATAAATAGGCTAATCGTTTCGATGATAATAAGTACCGGGATGAGCGGGACTGGGGTTCCTTCTGGTAGTAGGTGACCTAGTGCGGCGGTAGGTTGGTTTCGCATTCCGATAATAACTGTGGCCAGTCATAGGGGTACTGCAAGTGCCATATTAAGGGAGAGTTGTGTGGTAGGGGTGAAGGTATAAGGTAATAGCCCTATCAAATTTAATGTTAATAAGAAGATCATTAGTGAGGCAAATAATAGTGCTCATTTGTGTCCTCCTACATTTAGGGGGAGTAGTAGTTGTTGTGTAAAGCGGTTGATGAATCAGCCTTGGAGGGTTAATATTCGGTTATTTAGTCATCGGGCTGAGGGGGTTGGGTATAGGACTCAGGGCAGTGTTAATGCTAGTGCAATAAGTGGTACTCCCAGATATGTGGGGCTCATAAATTGGTCGAAGAAGTTTAGTGCCATGGTCAGTTTCAGGGTTCAGGTTTAGGTTTTTCTGCGCTTTGTGTGGTGGGTTCATTGGTAAAGGTGTGTGCTATAACTTTGGTGGGGATGATGGTTAAGAATACTAATCAGGTAAATACTAGGATGGCGAACCAAGGGGCGGGGTTTAATTGAGGCATGTCACTAGGGGTGGTTGGGAGCCACCAGTCTTTAGCTTAAAAGGCTAACGCTATTCCCTGTTTAGCTTCTTAGTGAGGCGTCTTCTAGTATTAATGAGGATCAGTTTTCAAAGTGTTCTAGAGGAACTGCTTCAACAACAATAGGTATAAAGCTGTGGTTTGCACCGCAGATTTCAGAGCATTGTCCGTAGTAAATTCCTGGGCGGGAGGCAATAAATGCTGTTTGGTTTAGTCGTCCAGGGACTGCGTCCATTTTTACTCCTAGGGCAGGGACTGCTCAGGAGTGAAGAACATCTTCAGCCGATACGAGGACTCGTACTGGTGATTCTATTGGTACAACTATTCGGTGATCTGTCTCTAATAGCCGGAATTGTCCTGGGGTTAGGTCTTGTGTGGGGACTATGTATGAATCAAACCCTAGGTCTTCATAGTCAGTATATTCATAGCTTCAGTATCATTGGTGTCCCATGGCTTTGATGGTTAGATGGGGGTCATTAATTTCATCTATGAGGTAGAGAATACGTAAGGATGGTAGTGCAATCAGGATCAGGATGACTGCTGGTAAAATAGTTCATACAATTTCAATTTCCTGGGAGTCTAAAATATATTTATTTGTGAGTTTGGTGGAAACTATTGCTACAATAATGTATAGTACTAAAGTGCTAATTAAGAATACAATTATTAATGCGTGGTCGTGGAAGTGAAGCAGTTCTTCTATTACAGGTGAGGCCGCGTCTTGAAATCCTAGTTGTGATGGATGTGCCATAATTGCAAGTCACGCAGGGGTTTAACCTACAATTCTGCCTCGACAAGGCAGTGTAATATTCATTTTACTAGTGTCTTATTAATAAAAGAAAGTGGCAGAGTGGTTATGCGACCGGCTTGAAACCGGTCCATGGGGGTTCAATTCCTTCCTTTCTCGTCAGTTTGATTGTACTTGAACAAATGCTGGTTCCTCGAATGTGTGGTAGGGGGGAGGGCAGCCGTGTAGTCATTCTACATTTATAGCTGTTAGTTCAACAGACAGGACTTCTCGTTTAGCGGCGAATGCTTCTCATAAGATAAATAGGAATATAATTACGCCCACAAGGGAAATTAATGACCCAATAGAGGAGACGGTGTTTCAGAGTGTATAGGCGTCTGGGTAGTCGGAGTACCGTCGTGGTATTCCTGCTAGTCCTAGGAAGTGTTGTGGGAAGAAAGTTAAATTAACTCCTACAAATATTACCCCAAAGTGGATTTTAGTTCAGGTGCTGTGTAGCGTATACCCTGAAAATAAGGGGAATCAGTGGACAAAGCCTCCCATAATTGCAAATACGGCACCCATGGATAGTACATAGTGGAAGTGCGCTACGACATAATATGTGTCGTGCAGAACAATATCAAGGGATGAGTTGGCTAGTACAATGCCTGTTAGTCCTCCGACCGTGAATAGGAAAATGAACCCAAGGGCCCATAAAAGAGGTGTGTCTCACTTAATTGACCCTCCGTGCAGGGTGGCCAGTCAGCTAAAGACTTTAACCCCTGTTGGGATGGCGATAATTATTGTGGCAGATGTAAAGTAAGCACGGGTGTCTACGTCTATACCTACTGTAAACATGTGATGGGCCCAGACGATAAACCCGAGGAGGCCAATAGCCATTATAGCTCAAGCCATTCCTATATATCCGAAGGGTTCTTTTTTACCGGCGTAGTAGGCAACAATGTGTGAAATCATTCCGAATCCTGGTAAAATAAGAATATATACTTCGGGGTGGCCGAAGAACCAGAACAGGTGTTGGTATAGAATTGGGTCACCTCCGCCCGCCGGGTCAAAGAATGTTGTATTTAGGTTACGGTCAGTAAGAAGTATTGTAATGCCTGCAGCTAGTACCGGCAGTGAGAGTAGGAGGAGTACAGCGGTAATGAGTACTGATCATACAAACAGTGGTGTCTGATATTGTGAAATGGCAGGAGGTTTTATATTAATAATTGTAGTAATGAAGTTAATAGCCCCAAGGATTGAGGATACACCTGCGAGATGAAGGGAGAAGATGGTTAAATCTACGGAGGCCCCCGCGTGTGCTAGGTTTCCAGCAAGAGGGGGGTAGACTGTCCACCCAGTACCGGCCCCTGCTTCTACTCCTGAGGAGGATAATAGTAATAGAAGGAGGGGGCAGTAGTCAAAAACTATATTATTTATTCGGGGAAACGCCATATCTGGTGCTCCGATCATTAGGGGTACTAGTCAATTTCCAAATCCCCCGATGAGGATTGGCATTACTATAAAGAAAATTATAACAAAGGCGTGTGCTGTAACGATGACATTATAAATCTGGTCATCTCCCAGAAGGGCGCCGGGTTGGCTCAGCTCAGCCCGGATTAACAGGCTTAATGCTGTGCCCACCATTCCGGCCCAGGCACCGAATATTAAATAGAGGGTACCAATGTCTTTGTGGTTGGTAGAAAAGAATCAACGGGTGATTGCCACAGGTAAGATGGCTGAGTGTTTAAGCGGTGGGCCGTAGCCCCATATATAGAGGTTCAATTCCTCTTCTTTCCAAGCCCCGTGGTGAAGACCACATCAGATTGCAAACCTGAAGACGTAGGCTCACAGCCTGCCGGGGCTTCCTCCCGCCTCACCCCCACAAGCCGGCGGGAGGAAGTGTTAGATGAATGCTCGCTGGTTAGAGCGCTTAGCTGTTAACTAAGATTTTGTAGGATCGAGGCCTTCTCATCTATTAAGGCTTTAGCTTAATTAAAGCGTCTGGGTTGCATTCAGAAAATGTGGGGTAGAGTCCTGCAAGTCTTATCAGGGACTAGGAGATTTTCACTCCTGCTTAAAGCTTTGAAGGCTTTTGGTCTGGGATGCTATCCTAAGTCCCTAAAGCGTTATGGCTATTACTGCTGGGGTTAGGGGTAGTAATATTAGTGTGGCTGCGATGGTTGTTGATAGAGGGAGGGTGGTTCGTGTTGAGTTAAGTCGTCAAGGGGATGTTGTGTTGTTGGTGTTTGGGGAGATGGTTAATGTTATTGTGTAGCATAGTCGCATGTAAAAGAATAGACTTAGTAGTGCCGCTATTGCTATTAGTGTTGCGACTAGTGGGAGGTCTTGTTTTGTTAGCTCTTGTAAAATCAGTCATTTCGGTATAAATCCCGTTAGCGGTGGTAACCCTCCTAGAGATAAGAGGGCGAGTATGGTGAGTGCAGTTAATGTTGGGGCCTTTGGTCATCCTAGTGCTAGTGTATTAATTTTGGTTGCTGAGTTCATTTTTAGTGCTATAAATGCTGTTGCTGTTATTAGAATATAAATTCCTAGGTTTAATAATATTAGGCTCGGCATAAATTTTAATACAATCATTATTCACCCTAAGTGGGCGATGGATGAGTATGCTAGTAGTTTCCGCAGTTGGGTTTGGTTCAGTCCTCCTCATCCTCCGACTAGGGCGGAGGTGACTCCTAGGGCAATTAGTAGGGTTGGGTTAACTGTGGGGGCTACTTGATAAATTAGGGCTAATGGGGCCAGTTTCTGTCAGGTGGATATAATTAGTCCTGTGGTTAGGTCCAGTCCCTGAAGTACTTCTGGCATTCAGGAGTGTACGGGGGCTAGTCCTACCTTCAGTGCTAGGGCTAATATTACTGTTGTGGCGGCAAGGGGATGTGATAGGTGTTGAATATCCCACTCTCCTACTAGTCATGCGTTGGTGGTTGTGGCAAATAAAATTAGGGCCGCTGCTGTGGCTTGGGTTAGGAAATATTTTGTTGTGGCTTCAACTGCTCGTGGGTGGTGATGCTGGGCTATTAGTGGGATAATGGCTAGAGTATTAATTTCTAGTCCCATTCATGCTATTAGTCAGTGGGAGCTGGCGAAAGTAAGGGTGGTTCCTAGCCCAAGGCTTGTTAGTAGAACGGTAAGTACATAAGGATTCATTAGTAGAGGAAGGATTTTAACCAACATTTTTGGGGTATGGGCCCAAAAGCTTAATTAGCTGACTTTACTAGGAAGTGGTGTAGTGGAAGCACCAAGAGTTTTGATCTCTTGAGGATGGGTTCGAATCCCTTCTTTCTAAGGAAATGGGGGGACTCTAACTCTCATTATCCACTCTATCAAAGTGGCCCTTTGGCATTCAGGCACATTTCCTTACATTGTCTTAGTTTTGTGGTGGGAGCCCTGCTAGGGCAATTGGGAGGGCAATATGTCATACTACTAGTGCTAGTGTTAGGGGCAGGAAGTTTTTTCACACTAAATGTATTAGTTGGTCGTATCGGAAGCGGGGGTATGATGCTCGTACTCACAGAAATACAATTGACAGCATGGCGGCTTTTGTTATTAGGTTAAATGCTGTTAGTTCAGGAATTAGGGGGGTGTGGAATGCACCTAAAAATAAGATTGTGGATAGTGTATTTATTAGTAAAATGTTGGCGTATTCGGCTAAGAAAAATAGGGCAAAGGGTCCTCCTGCGTATTCTACGTTAAACCCTGAAACCAGTTCTGACTCCCCTTCTGTGAGGTCGAAGGGGGCCCGGTTTGTTTCTGCCAGGGTAGAAATGTATCATATGGCTGCTAGTGGCCATGCTGGGGCAATTAGTCACGTTGCTTCTTGTGCCACGTTAAATGTGTGTAGGGTAAATCCTCCTGTAATAATAATGATTGACAATAAAATTAGTCCCAGGCTGACTTCATAGGAGATTGTTTGTGCTACGGCACGTAGTGCCCCAATTAGTGCATATTTTGAATTGGATGCCCATCCTGACCCTAGAATTGAATATACTGCTAGGCTGGAGAGTGCTAATACAAATAGAATCCCTAGGTTGAGATCAACTACGGGGTAGGGGATGGGTATTGGTGCCCACAGGGTTAGGGCCAGAGTTAGGGCTAGCATGGGGGTTGCTAGAAATAGGAAGGGTGATGATGTGGAGGGTCGTACGGGCTCTTTAATAAATAGTTTTACACCATCTGCGATGGGTTGGAGTAATCCATATGGTCCAACCACATTGGGCCCTTTACGTAATTGCATATATCCTAGGACTTTCCGTTCTAGTAGTGTTAGGAACGCTACGGCTAGTAGTACTGGAACAATATATGCCAGGGGGTTGATAATGTGGGTAATGATGATGTTCATAGCTGAGGAGAGGACTTGAACCTCTGGGTAAAAGGGCTTAGGCCTTTCGCAATTACCAGGCTCTGCCACCTTAGCGCGCCGTTATCTTCGGTTGCTTTAATTGTACTCCCTTCTCTGTTTTATTTGGTTTCAGCAGGTGGGGGTGGGGCTTGCTTTCAGTATTGGCCCCCTTTTTCCGGTCCTTTCGTACTAGGAAAAATTACTTCATAGATAGAAACCGACCTGGATTTCTCCGGTCTGAACTCAGATCACGTAGGACTTTAATCGTTGAACAAACGAACCCTTAATAGCGGCTGCACCATTAGGATGTCCTGATCCAACATCGAGGTCGTAAACCCTTTCGTCGATATGGACTCTGGGAAAGGATTGCGCTGTTATCCCTAGGGTAACTTGGTTCGTTGATCAGGCTTCGGCCTGGATCATTTTTGGTCAGATGTTCTGTTACTTAGAGGTGTTTCTCTTAGTTTTAGGGGTTGTTTACCCCCATTCCACATGGAGGCTGTTTTTTCCTCCGCGGTCGCCCCAACCGAAGACATTCCGGCCATCATTTCATTAGGCTTAGTTTTCCTTTTATTTCTTTTGTTTAGTGGGGTTGCTGGGCATGTTTGGCCTTTTGTCTTAAGCTCCATAGGGTCTTCTCGTCTTATGTTTTTATGTCCGCTTCTGCACGGGCAGATCAATTTCATTGACTGGGGGGAGGAGACAGTCGAGCCCTCGTGGTGCCATTCATACAGGTCTCCATTTAAAAGACAAGTGATTACGCTACCTTCGCACGGTCAGAATACCGCGGCCGTTAAACTCTTGGTCACAGGGCAGGCGGGACCTCTAATACTTCGTTTTTAGCAAGAGGCGATGTTTTTGGTAAACAGGCGAGGCTCATGTTTGCCGAGTTCCTTCTTCCCCTTTTAGTCTTTCCCTGTGGCACACCTGTGTTGGGTTAACGATCATTTTTCGTAGGTATTTCTTGGTGTTGTTTGTTTTCTGCGTTTCCCTCTTTATCTGGGTTCGTTATTTGTCAGTGGGGGGTCCGATCTGACTTACACATGTGCCGGGAGAAGGTTGTTCCTTCTTATTACTGATTTTAGCATTATCTCTTCTATGGGGGCATAGAATGGCTTAGTATTTTTAGGGGAGTAGGATGGGTTATCGGTATTACGGGTTTAATTCTGCTTGAGCTTTAACGCTTTCTATACAGGTGGCTGCTCTTAGGCCCACTGAAGCAGGGTACCTTAATTAATATGATCCTTATCCTCCTGTTAAGGTTGTGTTCTTTTTCAGGGGAGCTGTACCTCCTCTGACTAACTCTTACATATTACTCTGGTTCTTTATCAGTGGTGGTTTCCTGATCTGAGAATAGTGTAAGGCTGAACTAATATTCATTTCCTAAGCAACCAGCTATAACTAGGCTCGATAGGTTTGTCACCTCTACTCGGGGATCGTCCCACTCTTTTGCCACAGAGACGGGTTGGCCCTATTATAGGCTGTCCCGGAGTAGCTCGTCTAGTTTCGGGGTTTCAAACTAAAGTTCTCTTTGCTTGAATCTTACTAGCTAAATCATGATGCAAAAGGTACGAGGTTTAGTCTCTGCTTTTTATTGCTTTTATGGGTTGTTTCATTTCTCTTTCAGCTTTCCCTTGCGGTACTTTTTCTATCGCTTGAAGTTTTCCTTTTCTATCGCCTATACTGGGGTGGAAAAATGGTTTGTTGCGGTTTTGTTTCTACTTTTATATCTATGGTTGTTCATTTGGTGTTTTTGTTTAAGCTAGCTATCTAGCTTAGAACGACCCGATTTGCACGGGTATCTTCTCAGTGTAAGGGAGGTGCCTTTCTTTTAGCTACGTTCTAGTTATTCCAAGTGCACCTTCCGGTACACTTACCATGTTACGACTTGCCTCCTCTTATGTCTTCTTGTTTCTTAAGTATCTTTAATTTTATGACTTGAGGAGAGTGACGGGCGGTGTGTGCGCGCCTCAGAGCCAGTTTCAAAAGAACACTCTGTTTTCTTTTTACTGCTAAATCCACCTTCAGGGTGCTTTATTTCAGAGCAATATTCGTGATATTCTGTGGGTCAGAAAATGTAGCCCATTTCTTCCCACCCCATTCGCTACACCTCGACCTGACGTTTTGGGATTTACCCATTAGGCTTACTATTAGTCCCTCATAAGGTAAGCTGGCGACGGCGGTATATAGGCGGGGTTGACAAGGGGTGGTGAGGTCTAACGGGGATTATCGGTTATAGAACAGGCTCCTCTAGGTGGGTCTGAGGCACCGCCAAGTCCTTTGGGTTTTAAGCTGGCGCTTGTAGTCCCCTGGCGGATGATATCTGTACTTTATCATCAAGGTTTAAGGCTGAGCATAGTGGGGTATCTAATCCCAGTTTGTGTCTCAGTTGTCGTGAATTCGAGGTTAATATATTAAAGCTACCTTCGTTTTGGGGCTTCATTTCCCCAGATGCGTATAACAGCCTGAGGGGTATTCGGCTTTAGTTGTTTATATTCCTGTAATCACTCTTTACGCCGACGAGCATCAATTTGAGCCTCTCGTATAACCGCGGTGGCTGGCACGAGTTTTACCGGCTCTCTTGGCTTTAACTAAGTCGAGCTTTCGCTTATGGCTTAATGTTTATCACTGCTGGGTTCCCTTGGGGGTGTGGCTAAGCAAGGCGTCTTGGGCTGCATTAATTGCGTGCCTGATGCCGGCCCCTCGTCCCCAATTGGGGGATCAAGGGCATCCTCACGGGTGTGCGGAGACTTGCATGTGTAAGTTCGACCAAAACTGATGTTAAAGTCAGGACCAGACTCTTGTGCCCTCGGAACTTGTCAGGGTTCATCTTAGCATCTTCACTGCTACGCTTTGTATTAAGCTACGCAAGC